AACAAATATGAGTAGTAGATCTTATTCGATGAAAGAAAGCGCAGAAAGAATCAAATAATTGGATTGGAATCAATAGTTCTAATGAATTGTTGGATTGGATCACAATCCAAATCTTGATCCAGCTACAAGTACAAGGATGAGGCTTTATTTTGAAATATGGAAAGAAAAAAATGGAAAAAAATTGTATTCCATAATAATTTCATTCACAAATAATAATTCAAAAAGAGTTTCATTTTTGAATGAAGTTACACGATCCAGTTCTTATTATTAGTTTACGCTCAACAAATTGGTTGATAGGAATCACAAAATAGCTAGATGGTAAAAATGATGAATCGGTTTCGTTTTATATGCCTATCGCTTTATCTTTGTTAGTGCCGTCTATAATGATAGATGAATCAAAAGCTTTCAATTGAACTTATTCTTTCAATTGGGATTTTTTTTTATCCTCCTATTTTACAAAAATGGAAACTTAGGTAAATGCTTTAGAAACATATGTATAAAAAGACTTTATTTCATTTAGCTCCTTCATGCTTACTATAACTAGTTATTTTGGTTTTCTACTAGTGGCTTTAACTATAACTTCAGCTCTATTTATCGGTCTGAGCAAGATACGACTTATTTAAAATTTCTATTTGAAAGAAACAACTCAGAAAGGGAATCCTTCTGTGAGATTTTGTGTATTCTATAGTTACTTACTGCGTCAATAATTCTTGTTCATTGAGATTCACGTAAACTCTGATTAATATTTAGGTATAGATATTACCTCTTTTTTTTCTCCTTTTCAAAAAATTGAAATGATTGAAGTTTTTCTATTTGGAATCGTGTTAGGTCTAATTCCTATTACTTTGGCTGGATTATTCGTAACTGCATATTTACAATACAGGCGTGGCGATCAGTTGGACCTTTGATTAATTAACATTTCTTTTTTTGATTAGCCTCCTGCTTTCTTTAATCCACACGCGGTCAAATTCTAATTGCTGTGCGAGTGACTGAATCCATTTCAGTCTTAATTAAATTTGATCTACCAAGAAAAAATCACGCTCTGTAGGATTTGAACCTACGACATCGGGTTTTGGAGACCCACGTTCTACCGAACTGAACTAAGAGCGCTTTTTTATCAGAATAGATAAGACTGTAAAGGATTCTTTTTCTAACCCCAATCCATTTTTTGTCTGCATATATTATCTAGTTTCAGAAAAATGAATGATTCCGTGTAATTTGAATCGATCTCAATTGATTCCTCGTTACTGCTCAAAGGAGCAGTAATAGGTAGGGATGACAGGATTTGAACCCGTGACATTTTGTACCCAAAACAAACGCGCTACCAAGCTGCGCCACATCCCTTCAATTGTTCTACAGTGTCATTGTAGAGAATTCTTCTCTTGTTTTCCATATTCATACTTCCTACATTGAGAAAGACAATTTTTCTGCCCATTTCGTCTTTTTGGTCTCATTTAACATTAACATATAATAATAAGAAAAGGAAAAGACTTATTATATATATATATACGAAATACAGAACCCATCATAAAAATAAATGAGTATTTTTTGGAACTACTCACTAAGAGGGGATGTATTTTTTTCTGGTTTAATTTTAAGAAAAGGAAAATCTTATGGATCGTTGTACATTTCAATTTGAATTAGGGATTCCGTGTATAACTCTAAGTAGCTCTTAACTACATATGCATCTGATCATATATGCATTATCTTTATGTATTACAATAAATAAAAGGAGGTTTTTCAATGCGAGATCTAAAAACATATCTCTCCGTGGCCCCAGTACTAAGTACGCTATGGTTCGGGGCTTTAGCAGGTCTATTGATAGAGATTAATCGTTTTTTCCCGGATGCGTTGACATTCCCCTTTTTTTCATTCTAGTTATTAACATCGGAAGGAATGAAGAAGATTAGAGATACAAAAAAATATCTGTGACTAATCCCCCTTCCCCTTATTTCTCTTTTTTCCCTTTTTTTCTTATTTTTAGAATAAGGGACGAAAGAGAAAGAATAAAAGCGGATTCACCGTCTGCGAGACTCGGTTTCAAGTTCGAATTAAAGGAATATTAATAATAGAGGCATGGGGGTAGAGTAGGAAAATGCGAGTCTAGGGCAAGAATACAAGATCTTTAACTGAAATACCGTCCTTCAGGTTGAAATAAAGTTTTGAACTAATTGTCTTACTTATACTTATTATTTACTATCGCTTTGATTTATTATTACTTTATTGATTTTGATCTTTTAGAATTGGATTTCAAGTTAGTAACTTCTATTTTTTCCTTCCTTTTCTTCGTTTCGAATCAAAATAGAAGAGTTGAGTAAATCAAAAATCAAAAGGAGGTTCATGGCCAAGAGGAAAGATGCGCGAGTAACGGTGATTTTGGAATGTACCGGTTGTATCCGAGATGGTGTTAAGAAGGTATCAACGGGCATTTCCAGATATATTTCTCAAAAGAACCGGCACAATACGCCTAATCGATTAGAATTGAGAAAATTCTGTCCCTATTGTTACAAACATACGATTCATGGGGAAATAAAGAAATAGATCGAGCCGAGTTGAAAGGGGAAAAATGACATTATATAGAACATATTCAAATATAAAATAATCCTATTTGGGGTTAAAATTACAATTACGAAATAGGATTTTCGGGATAAGAAATAAACTAAAAAAACAAACCATGGATAAATCCAAGCGACCTTTTCTTAAATCCAAACGATCTTTTCGTAGGCGTTTGCCCCCGATTCAATCGGGGGATCGAATTGATTATAGAAATATGAGTTTAATTAGTCGATTTATTAGTGAACAAGGAAAAATATTATCTAGACGGGTGAATAGATTGACCTTGAAACAACAACGATTAATTACTATTGCTATAAAACAAGCTCGTATTTTATCTTTGTTACCTTTTCTCAATAATGAGAAACAATTTGAAAGAACCGAGTCGACCACTAGAACTACTGGTCTTAGAACCAGAACTAAATAGGCTTATTCTTTTTGAATCAGAATTCCAATCCGAACTCAAACGCGGATTGGTGTTTTGTTCGACAAATCTTAGAATCCATATGTTATTCTCGTGTCGTAAGAAAAAAACGAATCGAAAAAAAAGATTTTTTTTATTGAACGTGTTCATTCATTTTGACTACTTTAGCCTATTTTCTCATAGTAATTTTGACTCCACCTTCCCGGAGTTCATTCTCCGGGGAACTCCGTTTAAATTATTCCGGTGTATTCTTTCCAATCTACTTCTTTTCTGATTTCGTTGGAAATCATATAAAGACAATTCTTATTTGATATAGCTATTTGGGCCAATATTTTACGATTAAGAAACAACCGTCTCTTGTATAGATCATTTATTAATTTACTATAACTATAGGATACTCCCCCTTCTCGGATTACTGCGTTTATCCGAGTGATCCACAAACGACGAAAATTTCTCTTTTGCTTATCCCTATCCCGATGAGCCGAAACCAAAGCTCTTATTTTCTGTTGAGTAATAGTGCGAGTAAGTCTTGAATGAGCCCCTCGAAAACTTGATGCAAATAAACGAATTTTTGTTCTACGTCTCCGAGCTATATATCCGCGTTTAATTCTAGTCATTGAATAAATAAAACTTTGACGAATAACTAATTGATTTCTTTTCTTTCAGTTATTCTTTTCCCCGGCCCGATCTATTAATAACCAAACGGATTTTTCCAATGTATAAAATAAAAATTCCAGTGGCTTTGGCTACTATAACCTTCCCGACCACGATTTTTTTTTTAGGTATTTTACTGCGAAATACGGAAGAAATTATAATTTTTCTTTTGTTAGGTGTCAAAAATAGAGTCAATAAGAAAAAAAGAAAAATAAATTAAATGGATAAAGATAAAGAAATAGTGGGTTCCATCGTTTCTATGGTTACTTCTTAAACGGTGAGGTCTTCTCTATACACCGGAGCCTTTACTTCATTTAATCAATGTTATTGGTAACTTGTATAGTTCATACCACACTCTTTGGCTCTACCCATGAATTATCCGGTAAGAGGTCTTTCACGATGAGACCCACCTATACAGTAACGGTATTTAATTATGAAAGTTGGCTGGGGTAGCTAACCCTCGTAGTCCGTTCTTGACCGAGTGGGCACTTCTTTTTTATGTTTTTTTTTTGAATTTCAATAAGATTTCCTCCGCTTAATGGATAACCATTTGCTACCAATGGAGAATTTCTTCTCATCTTAAATTCAGGTGATTGGATTTGCACCAATGGAACCATAAACTTTATACACAATAGAGGGATCTATTTTCTTCTTTTTAGATAGTGAATGGAGTTCCTTCTTCCATTCTATCCTATTTACTGGTACTGATCATTCATACTGGAAAGCGGTTTTCTTGCTTTTTTTTGTGCCATCTGATGATCTAAACGAGTCGCACATACACCCTAGTACATGTTCCTCGACGCTGAGGACATCCCCGAAGAGCGGGGGATTTCGTGACATTTTGAATTGGCTGTCTTGTATTTCTAATAAGTTGTTTAATGGTTGGCATGTTGAATCATATACATAATGGGCTGGTTTAGATTGATCCTAACCGGATGGTTATGAAATTTTTCTATTTAATATAATAGTAAACGCGGAGATCAAATCTCAAATCACGGATTTGCATAAAATCCATTTTTTCATCCAACTGCTACAAGATCAACAATTCCATAAGCTTGAGCTTCTGTTGCTGACATAAAAACGTCTCTTTCCATGTCTTCAGATACAACCCATAAAGGTTTGCCCGTCCTTTGTACATAAACCCTTGTGATGGTTTCGCGTAGTTTCAGCAGTTCTTCCGCTTCCAGGACAAATTCTCCCGTTTGAGCCTCATAAAAAGAACTCGCAGGTTGATGGATCATTACCCTGATGATAGAAGGGTTCTCTATCTGGTGTGATGAAAGGAACAGAAACGAAAGATAAAGAATAATAGGAAAAAAGATAGAATTGAACAACCGTACGGGCATTATTTTTTGTGCATTGCATACGGCTCTACAATCAAATTGACCCTTACCTTTCCATTCAAGAACAAAATAGAATCTCTCAGTTCCAGCTGGGTAAATGATCAAATTGCCACCCTTCCTTTCGGAGGAGTTAAAAAATACTATGATGGCTCCGTTGCTTTCTATTTTAAAATGGATTCTTTTTTTTGTCTTTGATTCAGCAATCCCAAAGTTTCTTTTTGATCCAACTAAAAAAGGAAAAGTCTTGTTTTTTCGCACTCTTTTTTTATAACATAAATATTGTTAAGAGACCTTCGGTGTGAAAACAAAAAAGTTTGTGACGCTGAATTGGATTCCCGATAGATAAGAGAAAATCGGGAATACCTTTTATCTCATACTACTCTCTCGATATATAATCTAATCTTTTTAAAAAACCATACAAAACAAAAAATTTTCATATCGAATTCGAAGTGCCATGCTATTATTACTTAATATTCATATGGCGAAGGCATAGTTTTCTTTTTTCTCTCAAATAAAAAACCTCATTGGCGCCAAGCGTGAGGGAATGCTAGACGTTTGGTAATTGTCCCTCCAATCAGGATAAAAGATCCCATTGATGCGGCTAATCCCATGCATATTGTATGGACCTCTGGTCGCACAAATTGCATAGTATCGTAAATAGCTACTCCAGGTAGTACCCATCCGCCAGGAGTGTTTAAAAACAAATACAGATCTTTGGTATCATCCTCAATACTGAGATATACCATAAGACCAATAAGTTGATTCGAGATTTCGCTATTAACTTCTTGGCCTAAAAAAAGTAATCTTTCTCGATAAAGTCGGTTGATTAGGGTCAAATTGTATCCCTTAGGAACCGTACATGCACCTTTTGATGCATACGGTTCAAAAAAAATTGCGAAAAAAAGAATCAATGTATAGATTCCAGTCCTCTTTCTTTTTTTCCTACTCTTTTTCATAGCAGGTTTTTTCTAACTTCTAATGAAAGGGCTTTTTCTTCGATTTTTCAATAAAGACGAATTTTTACTTCTTTTCTTTCTTCCTTATAATAGAAAAAAGTCAATAAACTTATCGAATTAACTTCTCATTGATGTATTATTTCATCGAGATTCAATCCAAATCACGATGGTATTTTCTTGTTCCTGAATGGGTCTCTTTGATCTTTTTAGGTTTATGCTCTACTCCGGGTAAAGATCCGCCCGATTTTGATTTGCAAATATAGGACAAATCTTCCCATCACCATTTCTTTTTGTTATGACTTTACAAATAACAGGACTAATTTATGATACATGTAGTAATCATAGATATATTACCAATTGGGTTTTTTCTAAACGGAGCCTGGATACTTCATTTTCTTAGTCCAACCAAAGCCAACCATAAATTAGAAGAATTTTTAATAGTACTACGAATCCCCCCAAATAATGCATCTAATTGCACTTCACGCTCCAATTTTTTGATGATTCAATTTCTCTTTCTTGGGCGAAACAGAGGATATCTCGATCGGGGGAGATAACGGGGAAATCCCATATGACCCAACATATCTGACAAGTCGCACTATACGTCAACCCAAGATGCATCATCCTCTCCAGGACTTCGGAAAGGTACTTTTGGAACACCAATAGGCATAAATTGAAAGAAAAAAGAACTAAAATACTATATTTCACTTTGATGTGGAAACGTAACAATATGGTTTTATTGTCTTTATAATATTGACTTTATCATATTTATTTTATCCATAGATTAGAAAAATTCAGAAAGAAAGACAAAATAAATAAAGGAAAATTTTTACGAATAGAGCCTTCTAATGATAAATAAGGATGGACGCATTTACTCATAGAAAATGGTATCAACCCCCCATTGCGTATTGGTACTTATCGAGTATAGAATAAATCTGCTTCTCTTTGTTCCTATGAACAGAATTATTCCATTATTACGAACAGAATAGAATAAATATTAACTCAACCCTTGTTAGGAAATAATCCACTGAACAAGGGAGGTCCATAAGATAGTCATAGTATAGTATTTTCCAATGCAATAAAGTTACGTAGTGTCTATTTTTCGTTGATAAAGGGGTATTTTCCATGGGTTTGCCTTGGTATCGTGTTCATACCGTTGTATTGAATGATCCCGGCCGGTTACTTTCCGTTCATATAATGCATACAGCTCTGGTTGCTGGTTGGGCGGGCTCGATGGCTCTGTATGAATTAGCAGTTTTTGATCCTTCTGACCCCGTTCTTGATCCAATGTGGAGGCAGGGTATGTTCGTTATACCCTTCATGACTCGTTTAGGAATAACCAATTCGTGGGGAGGTTGGAGTATCACAGGAGGAACTGTAACCAATCCGGGGATTTGGAGTTACGAAGGTGTAGCTGGGGCACATATTGTGTTTTCTGGGTTATGCTTTTTGGCAGCTATCTGGCATTGGGTCTATTGGGATCTAGAAATATTTTGTGATGAACGGACAGGAAAACCTTCTTTGGATTTGCCCAAGATCTTTGGAATTCATTTATTTCTCTCCGGGGTGGCTTGCTTTGGTTTTGGTGCATTTCATGTAACAGGCTTGTACGGTCCTGGAATATGGGTGTCCGATCCTTATGGACTAACGGGAAAAGTACAACCTGTAAATCCGTCGTGGGGCGTGGAAGGTTTTGATCCTTTTGTTCCGGGAGGAATAGCTTCTCATCATATTGCAGCAGGTACATTGGGCATATTAGCAGGTCTATTCCATCTTAGTGTCCGACCGCCACAACGTCTATACAAAGGATTGCGTATGGGAAATATTGAAACCGTACTCTCCAGTAGTATCGCGGCTGTCTTTTTTGCAGCTTTTGTTGTTGCTGGAACTATGTGGTATGGTTCAGCAACTACCCCCATTGAATTATTTGGTCCTACTCGTTATCAATGGGATCAGGGTTACTTCCAGCAAGAGATATATCGAAGAGTTAGCGCCGGACTAGCAGAAAATCAAAGTTTTTCAGAAGCCTGGTCTAAAATTCCTGAAAAATTGGCTTTTTATGATTATATCGGCAATAATCCGGCAAAAGGAGGATTATTCAGGGCAGGCTCAATGGATAACGGAGATGGAATAGCGGTTGGGTGGTTAGGACACCCTATCTTTAGAGATAAAGAAGGGCGTGAGCTTTTTGTACGTCGTATGCCTACTTTTTTTGAAACATTTCCAGTCGTTTTGGTAGACGGCGACGGAATTGTTAGAGCTGATGTTCCTTTTAGAAGGGCGGAATCGAAGTATAGTGTTGAACAAGTAGGTGTAACCGTTGAGTTCTATGGCGGCGAACTCAATGGAGTCAGTTATAGCGATCCTGCGACTGTGAAAAAATATGCTAGACGCGCTCAATTGGGTGAAATTTTTGAATTAGATCGTGCGACTTTGAAATCCGATGGTGTTTTTCGTAGCAGTCCAAGGGGTTGGTTTACTTTTGGGCATGCTTCGTTTGCTTTGCTTTTCTTCTTCGGACACATTTGGCATGGTGCTAGAACCTTGTTCAGAGATGTTTTTGCTGGTATTGACCCAGATTTGGATGCTCAAGTCGAGTTTGGAGCATTCCAAAAACTTGGGGATCCAACTACAAGAAGGCAGGCAGTCTGATACAAGACCGCTTTAGTATCTTTCCCCTCGATTTTTGGGGGGGCTTTTATATAGACTACCGAAGTAGATTTGAATCAACGCTTTTTTGACTCTTGCTCTTTTGAGACGATTTCCCCCCCAAAAAATAAAAAACAAACAGGTAGGGAAGCTATAATTGTAAATCACGATCGAATCTATGGAAGCATTGGTTTATACATTCCTTTTAGTCTCGACTCTAGGGATAATTTTTTTCGCTATCTTTTTTCGAGAACCGCCTAAAGTTCCAACTAAAAAGTAAAGTTCCAACTAAAAAGATGAAATGATTTTTCATTATCTCAATTGAAGTAATTATCTCAATTGAAGTAATGAGCCTCCCAATCTTGGGAGGCTCATTACTTCAACTAGTCCCCGTGTTCTTCGAATGGATCTCTTAGTTGTTGAGAAGGTTGCCCAAAAGCGGTATATAAGGCATACCCGGTAAAACTTACAAGTAAACCAGATATAAAGATGGCGACTAGGGTTGCTGTTTCCATTATGATTATATAATTTCAAGACCCAAACGGATCTATCATAAGATCGTTTATTTACAACGGAATGGTATACAAAGTCAACAGATCTCAATCAATACAATAGGATTTATGGCTACACAAACTGTTGAGAACAGTTCTAGATCAGGCCCAAGACGAACTAATGTAGGGAGTTTATTAAAACCATTGAATTCGGAATATGGTAAAGTAGCCCCTGGGTGGGGAACGACTCCTTTGATGGGTGTTGCAATGGCTCTATTTGCGGTATTTCTATCTATTATTTTGGAGATTTATAATTCTTCCGTTTTATTGGATGGAATTTCAATGAATTAAATCTATAATAACCAAAAAGTCTTAGTTTTTGAATAAAAAATAAATCAGTTAGAACTCGGATTTCTGGGCTATTTTGGTAGTTCGATCGTGGAATTTTTTTCTTTCTGTATTTCCGGAATATGAGTGTGTGGCTTGTTATAATTGATTCTATTGATAGTACAGAAAATAGGTCTGTCACTTTGATAGAGATGGTTCTACTTCGTCAGATATTTATTCGAGTATCTGGAACACGAACTATATGAACTAGATTAAGAAATATTTGAACTATGATTCATACTTAATATTCGACCTCGTGTCCGGACTCCAAAAAAATTGCAAACAGTTGAAAAAAAAAAGAAAAATCTTTCTTTTTTTTTTTAGTCATTTTATCTAATTCATGGAATACGTGATGATCCAATGGTTCTTACTCAGGGAATCCTTGGCTTAGCTTATGGTTTTTTATTGAATCATCGTGGTTCTAGTACGAATCTGAGGTTTTAATCGATTCATAGGGTCTTAACAAGAGAATTCCTATTAATTAATTCAATAATAAAGAAAGTAAAAAAGTAACATTACAGACAAAAACAAATTAAAGAAAAAGAA